CCTGTATATTGTCCTTTTCGTTCCGTGTTGGAATAGACGAGATTTTACGAAAAAAGTTATTGATAAAAGAGAACAAATATTTCTTTTTTTTCGATGCGAATTTGACACAAGATGAAGGAAATCGCTATTTCAATTTCGAATTAAAAAAAATATTTAGAATATTCTATAATAAAAAAGAGTTCCATCATAACTATATAGTTATAGTGAAGTAATACTCCGGGTTCTCACAAAACAAAAGAAAATCCTTTTTTCAAAACTCATTCCTTATTTTATTAGTTAATGATCTAGTGATTGGATCTCTATGCTTATTCCGATATAAAATGAAATATTCAAATGATTTTTCATCGAATGACTATTCATCTATTGTATTTTCACGTAAATAGGGGCAAGAAAGTTCTATGGAAAAATGGTGGTTCAATTCGATGTTGTATAAAGGAAAATTAGAATACAGGTGTGGGCTAAGTAAATCAATCGATAGGTTTGGTGATCCTATTGAAAAAACCAGTGGAAGTGAGGATCCGGTTATAAACGATATGGATAAAAAGATTCATAGTTGGAGTGAAAGTTCTAGTTACAATAATGCTAATCATTTAGTGGGTGTCAGGGACGTTCGTAATTTTATCTCTGATGACACCTTTTTAGTTAGAGATAGTAATAGGAATATTTATTCCATATATTTTGATATTACTAATCAAATTTTTGAGATTGACAATGATCCTTCTTTACTGAGTGAACGAGAAAGTTCTTTTTTTAGTTATTGGACTTATGCTTATCTGAAGAATGGATCGAAGAATGACGATCCGCCCTGTGATCATTCCATGTATGATACTAAATACAGTTGGAATAATCACATTACTAGGTGCATTAACTCTTATCTTGGTTCTCAAATTTGTATTGAGAGTTCCTTTTTAAGTAGTAGTGACAATTCCAGTGACAGTTACATTTATAGTTCCATTTATGGTGAAAGTAGAAATAGTGGGAGCTCCAGTATAAGAACTAGCAGGAATGGTATTGATTTCACTCGAAGAGAAAATTCTACTGATTTCGATTTGACTCAAAAATATAGGCATTTGTGGGTTCAATGCGAAAATTGTTATGGATTAAATTATAAGAAACTTTTGAAGTCCAAAATGAATATTTGTGACCAATGTGGATATCATTTGAAAATGAGTAGTTCAGATCGAATCGAACTTTCGATTGATCCAGGTACTTGGGATCCTATGGATGAAGACATGGTTTCTCTGGATCCTATTGAATTTCATTCGGAGGAGGAACCTTATAAAGATCGTATTGATTCTTATCAAAGAAAGACAGGATTAACCGATGCTGTTCAAACAGGCACAGGTCGACTAAACGGTATTCCCATAGCAATTGGAGTTATGGATTTTCAGTTTATGGGGGGTAGTATGGGATCCGTAGTAGGCGAGAAAATCACCCGTTTGATCGAGTACGCTACCAATAAATTTTTACCTCTGATTCTAGTGTGTTCTTCCGGAGGAGCACGTATGCAAGAAGGAAGCTTGAGCTTGATGCAAATGGCTAAAATATCTGCTGCTTTATATGATTATCAATCCCATAAAAAGTTATTCTATGTATCAATCCTTACATCTCCTACTACTGGTGGGGTAACGGCTAGTTTTGGGATGTTGGGGGATATCATTATTGCCGAACCGAATGCTTATATTGCATTCGCAGGTAAAAGAGTAATTGAACAAACATTGAATAAGATAGTACCTGAAGGTTCACAAGCGGCTGAATATTTATTCGATAAGGGCTTATTCGATCCAATTGTACCACGTAATCCTTTAAAAGGTGTTCTGAGTGAGTTATTTAAGCTTCACGCTTTTTTTCCTTTGAATTAAAATTCACTTATTAAGTTAAGTAGAGCCTTAAGTCAAATTATTTTTATTTAATTTAGTTACATTTTTGTATTTGTAGCGAACAATTAGATAGTTTATCGGAATCAAAGTAAAAATTCTAAGGAAGAATTTCTTTTTTCTTTGGTGACATAATCATAATATTTAATTGTAAATTGTATAAAGAATCGTGCGGATAATTCTTTTTTTTATACCGATATTACTGATTATTAATTAGGAAACCTCTATCTCTATCAACAAGATAAAAAAAATGGTTCCTTCTTCGAAATTCAAATTGGGCAAGGCAAATAAAATAAACCTAAGGTCATCTTTCCTTCTTGCTTCGTATGTATAGTATATATAATTCAAATATAGAAAATATAGATATAGAGTATCTTTTCTTTCTACTCTATCTTCCGAGAATCTCTATTTTTACTAAGAATCCTGTTGTTGGATTGAATTCTAACGAATCCTTCGGGAATTTGTAAGAAACTCTTTATTTCTTTATTTATTAAATAAAATAAAAATGAGAATTCAATTCTAATTTTAAGACAAGAATAGAATAGATTATCATACGTATATTTCTATATTTCATGTAGAAAGATAAAGAAGAATAAGTCTCATTTATTTAATTATCTATTCCTTGCACTTATTATTTAATATATATACTCACTTAGATATACTCAATCTAATTATATACGAATTATAATTATTCTAAGATATCTTTCTAACAATAACAGGTACAAATATTAAATCGAGGTACCCATTCTATGACAACTCTTAACAACTTACCCTCTCTCTTTGTGCCTTTAGTGGGCCTAGTATTTCCGGCAATTGCAATGGCTTCTTTATCTCTTCATGTTCAAAAAAACAAGATTTTTTAGATTCGATAGGTGCAAATCTTATCTATTTTTTTTCAAGACTTAGATATAGATAACACAGATATCTATTTAGTAGTAGTAGAATATGGCGGTTTCCTCCGAACATAGATCTTATGTATGCGTAAATATATGGGTAAATAAATTATAGCAATTTTCAAATAGATCGGAATCGAGGTGGATGTATGAAATGTAAAGTCAATGTATCTATATGTGGATATCTATAGGAGATCATAGAAAAGGGATATTCTTATTTTAGACCTAACCAATTGGATCTAACCAATTAGATGAATTACTCCTAAAGGGTTACATTCGAATGATGCTAGTTGATGAGAGTTACTTCGGAAACAAAAAAAGGAAAGTCAAATTCATTTGGACTATTTTCTCAATTCCAATAAAATGCAACTGGATCTAGTATGAGTTGGCGATCAGAACATATATGGATAGAACTTATAGTGGGGTCTCGAAAAATAAGTAATTTCTGCTGGGCCTTTATCCTTTTTTTAGGTTCACTAGGATTCGTATTAGTTGGATCTTCCAGTTATCTCGGTAAGAATTTGATATCTTTAGTTCCCTCTCAACAAATTCTTTTTTTTCCACAAGGGATCGTGATGTCTTTCTACGGTATCGCAGGTCTCTTTATTAGTTCCTATTTGTGGTGCACAATTTCGTGGAATGTAGGTAGTGGCTATGATCGATTCGATAGAAAAGAAGGAATAGTGTGTATTTTTCGTTGGGGATTTCCTGGAAAAAATCGTCGCATCTTCCTACGATTTCGTATGAAAGATATTCAGTCCATCCGAATAGAAGTTAAAGAGGGTATTTATGCTCGTCGTGTCCTTTATATGGAAATCAAAGGACAGGGGGCCGTTCCCTTGACGCGTACTGATGAGAATTTGACTCCGCGTGAAATTGAGCAAAAAGCCGCCGAATTGGCCTATTTCTTGCGCGTACCGATTGAAGTATTTTGAAATGAACTTGAACTGAAGAAGAAATTCTTTCCCATCGGCAGGGAAAAAATTCAAGAATTCTCTTTTCTTTCTTCAGCATAGCATAGCTTAATAAAGTTTTTTCAGAACGTTCATTCGATCCAAAGTAGACGTATATGGAACATCCATAAAACGAAACTTTTTTTGTCCGCATAAAAAATAATTTATGCGTATGGAAATCCACTCAACTCAATTCAGTAAAAAACAAGTAAAAGTAACAAATCGAAATAAAATAATAGATTCATCTCGTATATCAAAACATTTCGGAATAAAGGATTTCTCTTTTTATTTTCAATATGAATTGATAGGTTAGATACAAATAGATCATATCTTGTAAATGCTCTCTCCTTTCTTTTGTCAATCGACCTTTCTTTTTTTTTTTATCTTTTCTTTTGTGTTTCTTAATGATCAAAGGCAAAGGACTGCTTGTACCTCTTATAAGGATAACTCTTCTGTCTTGTTTTGCCACTCATTTTTGATCATTAGTTTTTGAATTTGTGATCGTTAGATCAGAATATTCTTCATAAATCTCGCTCCATTTTTCCTGGACTATAACTGTGGGTAGCCGGCCATTTTTTTTTTCGAAAGATTTTCTTTTTTGATAGAAAGGACAAGGGGAGTTCTTTTGGCTTGAAATCCGAATAATATTCATTACTTGCTTGAATTGGTTGGTTCTTTCAAGCATTCATCGAAAAGGGCTTCGAATTTGATCAATTCAATTGAGGTATCTGGAAACAATATTTTTTCTTATTTCTTCATTCGAAACGGGCTCTTATTCTATTTCTGTATTCTTTCTAAATTCAAGGACTCATTACTAAATCACAAATAAAAAACAGGGAATAGATTCATAGGTCCGATGCCTTGGAATAGAACTTAGGGTTAATAGAAATAGTAGATCACATAGATTCAACAAATGAGGTGGGTTCATTAACAATTCAAAGATGAAAAAATGGCAAAAAAGAAAGCATTTCTTCCTCTTCTATATCTTACATCTAGAGTATTTTTGCCCTGGTGGATCTCTCTCTCATTTAATAAATGTCTTGAATTTTGGATTACTAATTGGTGGAATACTAGGCAATCCGAAACTTTTTTGACTGATATTCAAGAAAAGAGTATTCTAGAAAAATTCATAGAATTGGAAGAACTCTTACTCTTGGACGAAATGATAAAAGAATACCCGGAAACACATCTACAAACACTTCGTATAGGAATCCACAAAGAAACGATCCAATTGATCAAGATGCACAATGAGGATCATATCCATATGATTTTGCACTTATCGACAAATATAACCTCTTTCATTATTTTAAGTGGTTATTCTATTCTGGGTAATGAAGAACTTGCTATTCTTAACTCTTGGGTTCAAGAATTCCTATATAACTTAAGTGACACAATAAAAGCTTTTTCTATTCTTTTATTAACTGATTTATGTATCGGATTCCATTCGCCCCATGGTTGGGAACTAATGATTGGCTATGTCTACAAAGATTTTGGATTTGCTCACAACGATCAAATTATATCTGGTCTTGTTTCTACTTTTCCAGTCATTCTGGATACAATTTTTAAATATTGGATCTTCCGGTATTTAAATCGTGTATCTCCATCACTTGTAGTGATTTATCATTCAATGAATGACTGATCCAACTATAATATTTGTTACTTTGTAACGTAAGGTACATAAGCAAAGCATTTCAATTTTAAGACGTACTTACTCTTTCTACCCTACAGGGATTTCTCCTACTCCTATATTCCAGTAAAATGATTTCAGTACAGTAAATAGCAGAATTGTGGATAGGGAACTATACAAGCGACCTACCTAATTTTATTGTAGAAATTTTCGGGATCAATGATTGGACCATGCAAACTAAAAACACCTTTTCTTGGATAAAGAAAGAGATTATTCGATCTATTTCCGTATCGCTAATGATATATATCATAACTCGGACATCCATTTCCAATGCATATCCCATTTTTGCACAGCAGGGTTATGAAAATCCACGAGAAGCGACCGGGCGTATTGTATGTGCCAATTGCCATTTAGCTAATAAGCCCGTGGATATTGAGGTTCCGCAAGCGGTACTTCCTGATACTGTATTTGAAGCGGTTGTTCGAATTCCTTATGATATGCAAGTTAAACAAGTTCTTGCTAATGGGAAAAAGGGAGGTTTGAATGTGGGGACTGTTCTTATTTTACCTGAGGGATTTGAATTAGCCCCCCCCGATCGTATTTCGCCCGAGATGAAAGAAAAGATAGGAAATCTGTCTTTTCAGAGCTATCGCCCCACTAAAAAAAATATTCTTGTGATAGGTCCTGTTTCTGGTCAGAAATATAGTGAAGTCACCTTTCCTATTCTTTCCCCGGACCCCGCTACTAATAAAGATGTTCACTTCTTAAAATATCCCATATATGTAGGTGGGAACAGAGGAAGGGGTCAGATTTATCCCGATGGGAGCAAGAGTAACAATACAGTTTATAATGCTACAGCGGCTGGTGTAGTAAGTAAAATCATACGAAAAGAAAAAGGGGGGTACGAAATAACCATATCGGATGCGTCAGATGAACGTCAAGTGGTTGATATTATCCCCCCAGGGCCAGAACTTCTTGTTTCCGAAGGCGAATCTATCAAAGTTGATCAGCCATTAACGAGTAATCCTAATGTGGGTGGATTTGGTCAAGGGGATGCGGAAATAGTACTTCAAGATCCATTCCGTGTCCAAGGCCTTTTGTTCTTCTTGGCATCTGTTATTTTGGCACAAATATTTTTGGTTCTTAAGAAGAAACAGTTTGAGAAGGTTCAATTGTCCGAAATGAATTTCTAGATTCTCGGATTTCCAATATCAAGTTCGTAAAAAGAATCAAATTCTTGTTTTGGGAATTCAATTATGTTCTGTATATGTTATGTATGATCAAAAATTATGAAAAGCTTTTTGCTTGTTTCTATTCCAGATGTCGATATCGGGAATTATTTGTACCGCATTCCTAGTCATAGTATGTATATTGTGAAGAAGATTATTTTACTTTATCCCTTCTTTTTTTTTCAAGCCAAATTCGAGCGGTGTCACTAGGTCACTCTTGTGAGATTGAAATGTCATAGAATGGATCAATCTTTTTCTATTCTAATAGAATAACATCTAAAATTTCACTGGATACTAAACATAAGATAAGTAAGTGGAGAATAGAAAACAAAGGATTATTCGCCTTCTTCTTCTTAGTCTTTTCTTTGACACAAGAAAGGAATTTTCTACATTCCTTTCTTGTGTCTACATAAAAACGGTTTTTGATCCCGTTCGTCAAAAATTACTATCCTTATTAGTTTCTATTTTTTCCATGTTTATCAGAACCCTTTTTTTATATTTATTACGTATACATATAGAAAGTAGTGAACAAACAAAAAAAAAATAGAGGGAAATCTTTTGATAAAATAGAACTTATTCTAATGGACTTAGAAAAAATTCAACTTTGATGAGATACTAAATAGAGTAGAGTAAGGATAAGGATCTATTCGAAAAGGATTTGCTTTGCATAATAGCTGATCGACAGAAATATATATTGTAATTGTGTCATTTAGGAAAATGAAATCGAGCGATTCCTTCTTTCTTCTAACTTTGAAAGATAGATAAGATACTATCCGCGAATAAGGGATGCTCTAAATTAATTAATGAAGTTTTCAAAAACATTATAAGAATTATAAGAAATGAAGTTTTTTTTTTCAAAATAGGGAAAAGTTATTTTTTTTATTTATACTAATAAAATATTATGAAAGCTTAAGAAGGCTT